GATCAGTATCATTATTGGGTTTATACCAATGAGCAAAAAAAGTACAACTTGAACAATGAATTAATAAGTCGAACAAAAGCTATAGAAAAAGAAAAGGGATTTCTTGCTCTAGATATGCTCGAAAAAAGGACCAGATTATGCAATGATGAAAATGAACAAAAATACTTGCCCAAAACGTATGACCCCCTTTTGAGGGGACCATATCGTGGAACAATAAAAAAATTCTATTCACATATGATCATGAATGATTTAATCACTTCTACAGATACGGAAGATTCCATAGAAATCAATTGGATAAATAAGATTTATGGGCTACTTTCTAATAATTCTAATTATTCCAGAAAATTTGAACATCAAAGGAATCCGCTTGATAGGGAATCGTTACTGAATTATATTGGTAATTCCTTAACCTCAATCAAAGAATTTCCTTTTGAGTCTGCACCCATTTTGCATTTTAAAAAATATTCTTTATTGAGAGAGCAAACAAGAATTGATTTAGAAAGTCAAGCAAAAGCTTTAAAATGGGCATTCGATGTAATTACAACTGATCCAAATGATCAAACAATAATTAGAAATAAATCTATTGGAATAGAAGAAATCCGTAAAAGGGTTCCTCGATGGTCATACAAATTAACTGATGATTTGGAAGAACAGGAGGAAGAAAATGAGGAAGAATCTACGGAAGATCATGAAATTCGTTCAAGAAAAGCCAAACGCGTAGTAATTTATACTGATAACGATCAGAATACCAACCCTATTACAACTACAAATAATACTAATAATAGTGATCAAGCAGAAGAGGTGGCTTTGATACGTTACTCGCAACAATCGGATTTTCGTCGGGATATAATCAAAGGATCCATGCGTGCTCAAAGACGTAAAACGGTTATTTGGGAAATGTTTCAAGCAAATGTGCATTCCCCACTTTTTTTGGATCGAATAGACAAAACATTTTTTTTTTCTTCTTTTTATATCTCTGAAATGATGAACCTCATTTTTAGGAATTCGGTGGGGAGGGAACCAGAATTGAAAATTTCACATTTTGATTTTGAGGAGGAAGAGACAAGGGAAAAAGAGAAAAAAAACGAAGATAAAAAAGAGGAAAATGAACGTATAGCAATATCAGAAACTTGGGATAGCATTATATTTGCTCAAGCAATAAGAGGTTTGATGTTAGTAACCCAATCTTTTATTAGAAAATACATTGTATTGCCTTCATTGATAATTGCTAAAAATATTGGCCGTATGTTATTATTCCAATTCCCCGAATGGTATGAGGATTTGAAGGAATGGAATAGAGAAATGCATGTTAAATGCACTTATAATGGTGTTCAATTATCAGAAACGGAATTTCCCAAGGATTGGTTAACAGACGGTATTCAGATAAAGATTCTATTTCCTTTCTGTTTGAAACCTTGGCGAAGATCTAAAATACGATCTCATCCTAGAGATCAAATAATAAAAAAAGGAAAAAAAGACAATTTTTGTTTTTTAACAGTTTGGGGAATGGAAGCGGAACTCCCCTTTGGGAGTCCCCGAAAAAGACTTTCCTTTTTTGAACCCATTTATAAGGAACTCCAAAAAAAAGTTAGAAAAGTGAAAAAGAATTTCTTTCTACTTGTAAAAGTTTTAAAAGAAAAAACAAGATGGATCATTAAAATACTTCTAGTTCTAAAACAAATAATGAAGGAAATTAAAAAAGTAAACCCAATATTCTTATTTGAATTGAGCAAGGCAAAAGTATATGAAACGGCTGAAAATGGAAAAGATTCCAAAATAAATAATAAGATTATTCACAAATCAACCATTCAAATCCAATCCATGAATTGGACAAATTATTCACTCATAGAAAAAAAGATGAAAGATCTTTCTGATAGAACAATCACAATCAGGAATCAAATAGAACGAATCACAAAAGACAAGAAAAAAATAATTCTAACTTGTGATGATAAAAGATCAAAGTCACAGAAAGATATTTGGCAGATATTCCAAAGAATAAATATACGATTAATACGTAAATCACATTATTTTATGAAATCTCTGATTGAAAGAATATACATAGATATCTTGCTATGTATAATTACCATTCACAGGATCAATTTCCAACTTTTCTTTGAATCAACAAAAAAAATAATCAAAAAATCCGTTTACAACGATCAAACAAATCAGGAAGGAATTGATGAAAGAGATCAAAATACAATGAATTTCTTTTCCACTATAAAAAAGTCCTTTTCAAATACTAATATTAGTAATAGTAATAAAATGTATTATGACTTATCCTCCCTGTCCCAAGCATATGTATTTTACAAATTATCACAAACCCAATTACTTAACAAGTATCAATTGAAATCTCTACTTCAATATCAGGGGACTTATCCTTTTATTAAGGATAAAATCAAGGATTATTGTATGACACGAGGAATATTTGATTACAATTCAAGACATAAGAAAATTCATAAGTCTGGAATGATTGAATGGAAAAACTGGTTAAAGGGGCATTATCAATACAATTTATCTCAAACCAAATGGTCGCGGTTAGTACCGCAAAAATGGCGAAATAGAATCAATCAACGTTATAGGATTCCAAATAAAGACTCAATTAAATCGGATTCATATAAAAAAGAAAAAGACCAATTAATGCATTACGTGAAACAAAATTACTATGCAGCAGATTCATTGACAAATCAAAAAGAAAAATGGAAAAAACACTACAGATATGATCTTTTATCACATAAATATATGAACTATGGGGATAAGGAGGATTTATATATTTATGGGTCAAGATTACAAGTAAACGGGGTTCTCAAAATTCCATATAATTTCAATAAACCGAAATCCGAATCATTTTTTGTATTGGTAAGTACAGCCATTAGTGATTATCTAGAAGAAGGATATATTATTGATACGCATAAAAATCTAGATAGAAAATATTTTGATTGTCGAATTCTCCATTTTTGTCTTAGAAAAAATATTGATATTGAGACCTGGACCAATACGCATATCCATACCAAAATTGATAAAAATACTAAGACTGAAAAAAAAATCAACAACAAATTGAAAAAAAAAGATATTTTTTCTCTTATGATTCATCAAGAAATCAACCCATCCAATCAAAAAAGTATTTTTTTTAATTGGATGGGAATGAATCAAGAAAGAGTTTATCATACCATATCAAATCTAGAATCTTGGTTCTTCCCAGAATTTGTCTTACTTTTTGATGCATATAAGATTAAACCATGGATTATACCAATCAAATTACTTCTTTTTGACTTTGATTTTATTAAAAATCAAAGTCAAAATAAAAACATCAATATAAATAGAAAAAATAATCTTCAGATGATATCTCATCAAAAAAAATATCTTAAATTAGAAAATTCCAACCAACAAAAAAATGAGCAAGAGGACCAAGTAAATCTTGTATCAGATCTACGAAAAGAAAACAAAAACAAAGATATTGAAGAGAATTATGCGAGATCAGACATTACCATTAAAAAAGGTAAAAAGAAAAAACAATCCAAGAAAAGCAAGGAAGCGGAACTTGATTTCTTCCTGAAAAAATATTTCCTTTTTCAATTAAGATGGGATGACTCCTTGAACCAAAGAATGATCAATAATATCAAGGTATATTGTCTCTTACTTAGACTGATAAATCCAAAAGAAATTGCTATATCCTCGATTCAAAGAGGAGAGATGCATCTGGATGTAATGCTAATTCAGAAAGATCTAGCTCTTACAGAATTGATAAAAAAAGGAATATTAATTATCGAACCAATTCGTCTATCTATAAAAAGGGATGGAAAATTGATTATATATCAAACTATAAGTATTTCATTGGTCGAGAACAATAAACACCAAACTAATAGAAAATACATAAAAAAAAGATATATTGATAAGAGGAATTTGGATAAACCCATTGTACGATATGGGAATATGCTTGTGAATGGGGACACTAATTATTATGATTTCCTTGTTCCTGAAAATATTCTATCTCCTAGGCGTCGTAGAGAATTGAGAATGTTAATTTGTTTCAATTCCCATAATTGGAATGTTACGGATAGAAATGGAAATCCATTATTTTGCAATGAAAACAACATAAGAAACTCTGGAAAATTTTTGGATGAGGACAAGCATCTTAATACAGATACAAATAAATTCATTAAATGTAAATTTGTTCTTTGGCCCAATTACCGATTAGAAGATTTAGCTTGTATGAATCGCTATTGGTTTGATACCAATAATGGCAGTCGTTTCAGTATGTCAAGGATACATATGTATCCACAATTTAGAATTATTTAATATAATAGTATATTTCCTATATCATATATATTTATATTCCGTGACATTTTCGGTATATGAAAGCCGAAAGATGTACGCATATGCTATGTTATATTTTGGTAAATGATACAGATTGAATGGTGTATCAATTCAATTGGATATAGGAATAAATAAATTAGGGGAATCCTTTTAGATAGAAAAAAGATTCTTTTCTTTCGTTAATGCGGAAACATATTATCCCTTTCTATCCAAATCAAATTTTCAATTTGATTTGGATAAAATAAAGAAGTAGTATATGAATAAATCCAAATTTTTGTGTGTACTAGATTAAAATAACTGGCATAATTCTTTTTTTTTTTTTTATTTTTCCTGATCGGAAAAATCCATGAAAAAGAAAGAAAAAGGATAGAAAATTTTTTTATGGTAAAAAATGCATTCATTTCCATTATTCCACAAGAAGAAAAAGAGGAAAACAAAGGTTCTGTTGAATTTCAAGTATTCAGTTTCACCAATAAGATACGGAGACTTACTTCACATTTGGAATTGCACAAAAAAGATTTTTTATCGCAAAGGGGTCTACGAAAAATTCTAGGAAAACGTCAACGGTTGCTGGCTTATTTGTCAAAGAAAAATAGAGTACGTTATAAGAAATTAATTGGTCAGTTGGATATTCGAGAGCCAAAAACCCGCTAATTTAATCGTTTGAATTTTTTTTAGTAGTATTCGATTTTTCGTTTTGATGAGTCTCGTTTTGAGGAATTCATGGAATAATGAATTAAGGAAGAAAAGATATGACAGTACCGGTTACAAGAAAAGATCTCATGATAGTCAATATGGGGCCTCACCACCCATCAATGCATGGTGTTCTTCGACTAATCGTTACTCTCGATGGTGAAGATGTTATTGACTGTGAGCCCATATTGGGCTATTTACACAGAGGAATGGAAAAAATAGCGGAAAATCGAACAATTATACAGTATCTACCTTATGTAACACGATGGGATTATTTAGCTACTATGTTCACAGAGGCAATAACCGTAAATGCGCCAGAACAATTGGAAAATGTTCAAGTACCTCAAAGAGCTAGCTATATCAGAGTAATTATGCTGGAATTGAGTCGTATAGCTTCTCATTTGTTATGGCTTGGACCTTTTATGGCAGATATCGGTGCACAGACTCCTTTTTTCTATATTTTCAGAGAAAGGGAATTGATATATGATCTATTCGAAGCCGCCACAGGTATGCGAATGATGCATAATTATTTCCGTATCGGAGGAGTAGCTGCTGATCTACCTTATGGATGGATAGATAAATGTTTGGATTTCTGCGATTATTCTTTAACAGGAGTTGTTGAATATCAAAAACTTATTACGCGGAATCCCATTTTTTTGGAACGAGTTGAAGGAGTGGGCATTATTGGTGGAGAAGAAGCTGTAAATTGGGGTTTATCAGGACCGATGTTACGAGCTTCTGGAATCCAATGGGATCTTCGTAAAGTTGATCATTATGAGTGTTACAATGAATTCAATTGGGAAGTCCAATGGCAAAAAGAAGGAGATTCATTAGCTCGTTATTTAGTACGAATCGGTGAAATGATGGAATCCATAAAAATTATTCAACAGGCTCTAGAAGGAATTCCTGGAGGACCTTATGAAAATTTAGAAGTACGACGCTTTGATAGAGCAAAGAATTTCGAATGGAATGATTTTGAATATAGATTTATTAGTAAAAAACCTTCACCCAATTTTGAATTGTCGAAACAAGAACTTTATGTGAGAGTGGAAGCCCCAAAAGGAGAATTGGGAATTTATTTGATAGGAGATAATAGCGTTTTCCCCTGGAGATGGAAAATTCGTCCACCCGGTTTTATCAATTTGCAAATTCTTCCTCAGCTAGTTAAAAGAATGAAATTGGCTGATATCATGACGATATTGGGTAGTATAGATATCATTATGGGAGAAGTTGATCGTTGAAATGATAATTGATACGACAGAAGTACAAACTATCAATTCTTTTTCTACATCGGAATTTTTAAAAGAAGTGTATGCACTAATATGGATTGTACCCATTTTGACCCTTATATTGGGAATCACAATAGGGGTACTTGTAATTGTGTGGTTAGAAAGAGAAATATCTGCAGCGATACAACAGCGTATTGGGCCTGAGTATGCTGGCCCGTTGGGAATTCTTCAAGCTATAGCGGATGGGACTAAACTACTTTTTAAAGAGGACCTCCTCCCATCTCGAGGAGATCCTCGTTTGTTTAGTGTGGGACCGTCTATAGCGGTTATATCAATTCTACTAAGTTATTTAGTAATTCCTTTTGGGTATCGTCTTATTTTAGCCGATCTCAGTATAGGTGTTTTTTTATGGATCGCCATCTCCAGTATTGCTCCTATTGGGCTTCTTATGTCAGGATATGGATCGAATAATAAATATTCCTTTTTAGGTGGTTTACGAGCTGCTGCTCAATCTATTAGTTATGAAATACCATTAACTCTATGTGTGTTATCAATATCTCTACGTGTGATTCGTTGGAATATGAACTTTGAACCTCTCTTCTAGAAATAAAAGAAAAAGGAAAGAGGTTAAATGTATTGAATAGATGTTTTCATTTTTTTTTTTTGTTCAGCATTCAGATTGATGAGTTAAACCAGATAGTTATATGAGTGAAACTAAACAGCTTATAAATTTGTAGTAAGAAGAAAAAACCTCATTCCCTATGTACAAGAATAAAGTTGAAGTAAAAATAAGCAGTGTAAACTGCTTACCCCAAGATTAAGATTTTTTTGATTAGTCATCATATCTTGAAGCGGGCGCAAACAAAAGATCAACTGTATGGAGTTTCTACTACGGTTTCGTATGTATTACTATACTGGGGATCAATCAAAAGTCAGTGGACGGTTAGGAACACCAAGGTACACGAAGGATTAGTAATGGAGATAATGTAAGGTATCAAAAAAGAGGTATTTCTTCATAAAACGAATCATAATAAGGACTTGAAATTGGTAGAAATGATCAAGTAGTACTTCCCTACGATTCCGATCTAGAGTATGCTCCTATTCATTGGTTAAAGAAATGACTATCAAGAACGAATTAATCCTTTATTTTTTTTTTTTAGTATCCTCCTCTGAGACAGAAGAACAGGAAAAAAGAAATGGAATGCAGTAATTGAATGAATAATAAAAAAAGAAGATCCTTATTTATTCTTTTCTCTATCCATATTCATACATATCGAATTCTTATCACGATTCATGAACTAATGACTAATTCTTTTTATTTTGTATTGATTTATATAAGGAGTATTTTATTGAAATATTAAGTTATTACCAAACAAAGAGAAATTCTTATTGTAAAGGATGAGATCAATTCGGAAGCACTTTTTTTCTTATTCTAGCAGACAGAATTTCAGTGGTCTAATTTGGGACTTTCCGATGTATCTTTATTCTATCTACCCAAAGATGGCGATAATACCGAACCCGTCCTTACATTTTTTTTGTGGCCATCGAGGAGCCGTATGAAGCTGAAGTCTCACGTACGGTTTTGAAATAGCGATGGGAACCGTGATGTTATTATCGACTATGATTATCTAACAGTTCAAGTACAGTTGATATAGTTGAAGCACAGTCAAAATATGGTTTTTGGGGGTGGAATCTGTGGCGTCAGCCTATAGGATTTATTGTTTTTATAATTTCTTCTCTAGCCGAATGTGAGAGATTGCCCTTTGATTTACCAGAAGCGGAGGAGGAATTAGTAGCAGGTTATCAAACCGAGTATTCGGGTATCAAATACGGTTTATTTTATCTTGCTTCTTACCTAAATTTATTAGTTTCTTCATTATTTGTAACAGTTCTTTACTTAGGTGGGTGGAATTTATCTATTCCATATATATCCATTCCTGAGCTTTTCGGAATAAATAAAATCGCTGGCATTTTTGGAATGACAATGGGTATTCTTATTACATTAACTAAAGCTTATTTGTTTCTCTTCATTTCTATCACAACAAGATGGACTTTACCTAGGATGAGAATGGACCAGTTATTAAATCTTGGATGGAAATTTCTTTTACCTATTTCTCTAGGTAATCTGTTATTAACAACTTCTTCCCAACTTGTTTCATTATAAATAAGAGAATATGATAACACTATTTTAAATTAATAATCTCTATCAAACAAGAGAAAGAAACGTCAATTTTTTCATGTATATCTACAATATGTTCCCTATGGTAATTGGGTTCATGAATTATGGTCAACAAACAATACGAGCTGCAAGGTACATTGGTCAAAGTTTCATAATTACCTTATCCCACACAAATCGTTTACCTGTAACTATTCAATATCCTTATGAAAAATCGATCACATCAGAGCGTTTCCGGGGTCGAATCCACTTTGAATTTGATAAATGTATTGCTTGTGAAGTATGTGTTCGTGTATGCCCGATAGATCTACCCGTTGTTGATTGGAGATTTGAAAGAGATATTAAAAAGAAACAATTACTTAATTATAGTATAGATTTCGGGGTTTGTATATTTTGTGGTAACTGTGTCGAGTATTGTCCAACAAATTGTTTATCAATGACTGAAGAATATGAACTTTCCACTTATGATCGTCACGAATTGAATTATAATCAAATTGCTTTGGGTCGATTACCAATCTCAATAATTGGAGATTACACAATTCAAACAGTTATGAATTCTACTCAAATAAAAATAGACAAAGATAAACCCTTTGATTCAAGAACAATTACCGATTACTAAGATTTTGTTTTGATATAAAGAAAGGATCCAAGCTTTTTATTTTGGGTAGTCAGTAACTACAAATAAAAACTAATAACTATTGATTGTTGAGAATCACTGTTTGGTTTAAACTTAAAATATATTTTTCGTGATGATTTCAAAATAGCAAATTTCAACTACATACTCCAACTACTCTTTTTTTTTTCTTTCGGATAAATATAAATAAAGTAGGATTGGCCCGATTATTTTATCTATATCTACATTAATCCATATTCAAATTCAATTCAATTATAAATGTATCGCATACAATATTATATACAAGAAAAAAAAAGATAGGGTAACCCCTTTTCCTTTCCTGGACCATTTATTTAGTAAAGTTAAAGTAAGGTCATGAAATAGTTAAAGTTATTTATTTTGTATTTTATACATAATGGATTTACCTGGACCAATACATGATATTCTTGTTGTATTTCTGGGGTCAATTCTTGTATTAGGGGGTCTGGGGGTAGTATTATTTACCAATCCAATTTATTCTGCCTTTTCGTTGGGATTGGTTCTTGTTTGTATATCCTTATTCTATATTTCATCGAACTCCTATTTTGTAGCTGCCGCACAGCTCCTTATTTATGTGGGAGCTATAAATGTCTTGATCATATTTGCTGTAATGTTCATGAATGGTTCAGAATATTCCAATAATTCCTATTTTTGGACCATTGGAGATGGGGTCACTTCAATGGTTTGTACAACTATTCTTTTTTCACTAATTACTACTATCCCAGATACGTCATGGTACGGAATTATTTGGACTACAAGATCAAACCAGATTATGGAACAGGACCTAATAAATAACGTTCAACAAATTGGGATTCATTTATCAACAGATTTTTATCTTCCGTTTGAACTCATTTCAATAATTCTTTTAGTTTCCTTGATAGGTGCAATTACTATGGCTCGACAATAAGCAATAAAAATACTTAACTTATAATGATTCCCAATTCTTAGAATTCTAACTAAATTCTAAATAAATAAATATAAATTTTTAGTTAAATCTATCTACCGTCAATATCTTCTTTTGTTGTGTAATTGTTCTATTCTAATCAATTGAATCGGTTGAATTGTTGTTCATATTGAAATGAATCGAGATTGATAAGGAGTTAGTCAATGATGTTTGAGCATGTCCTTCTTTTGAGTGTTTATTTATTTTCTATTGGTATCTATGGATTGATCACAAGTCGAAACATGGTTAGAGCGCTTATGTGTCTTGAGCTTATACTAAATTCGGTTAATATCAATCTTGTAACATTTTCTGATATATTTGATAGTCGCCAATTAAAAGGAGACATTTTCTCAATCTTTGTTATAGCCATTGCAGCTGCTGAAGCAGCTATTGGACTTGCTATTGTTTCGTCGATCCATCGTAACAGAAAATCAACTCGTATTAATCAATCGAATTTGTTGAATAATTAGTGATAATCATCATAGATAATTTAAATAAAGACACATAAAAATATTTAATAGAATTGAAATACTTTTTTTTTATTGAATTGCATTTTGATTTTTATATTGAAATAATGATGACCTATTTGTTGGCCAATTAATTTTAATTCGCATGTGCAACTCGTATCATCATAATTGTTGAAACGAAAATCAAAGTGTCTTGACCTTTTCTCATAAACAGATTGATTTAAGAAATATATTGATTGTTTTTAATAAACCACTGTTTCGTCTGGTGTCTACAATATTACAATATATAATATATGATTCATTTACTACTAATTTGATTTGACCAGATCGAAAATCTTTTATGTTCAAAACTGGAATTTATAGATCCAATGTCACATTCAGTAAAAATTTATGATACATGTATAGGGTGTACTCAATGTGTACGAGCTTGCCCCACGGATGTATTGGAAATGATACCTTGGGACGGATGTAAAGCCAAGCAAATAGCTTCCGCGCCAAGAACCGAGGACTGTGTAGGTTGTAAGAGATGTGAATCTGCCTGCCCAACAGATTTTTTGAGTGTCCGCGTTTATTTAGGGCCTGAAACAACTCGCAGCATGGCTCTATCTTATTGATACGTTACAAAAAACTCCACTTGAATCATTTGTGATTCCTCTTTACCGACAAAAGCCCGTGCTCAACAAAATTTATTATTTTGAGGACGGGCTTTTCTGGTCAAAACGTATCTTGTCTTTATCACGAGTTATTTTCCTTGGTTAACAATACTTGTTGTTTTACCGATATTCGCGGGTTCCTCAATTTTCTTTTTCCCTCATAGAGGGAATAAGATGTTTAGGTGGTATACCATATGTATATGCTTGTTAGAACTCCTTCTAACGACTTATGCATTCTGTTATCATTTCCAATTGGATGATCCATTAATGCAATTGAAGGAAGATTCTAAATGGATAGATGTTTTTGATTTCCACTGGAGACTAGGAATCGATGGACTTTCCATAGGACCCATTTTACTGACAGGATTTATCACTACTTTAGCAACTTTAGCAGCTTGGCCAGTTACTCGAAATTCGCGGTTGTTCTATTTCCTGATGCTAGCAATGTACAGTGGTCAAATAGGATTATTTTCTTCTCGAGACCTTTTACTTTTTTTCATCATGTGGGAGTTAGAATTAATTCCTGTTTACTTACTTTTATCCATGTGGGGGGGAAAGAAACGTCTCTACTCGGCTACAAAGTTTATTTTGTACACTGCAGGGGGTTCCATTTTTTTCTTAATAGGAGTTCTAGGTATGGGTTTATATGGTTCCAATGAACCAACATTAGATTTTGAAAGATTAATTAATCAATCATATCCTGTGGCATTGGAAATAATATTCTATTTTGGCTTCCTTATTGCTTATGCTGTAAAATTGCCGATTATACCCCTACATACATGGTTACCTGATACCCATGGAGAAGCACATTACAGTACATGTATGCTTTTAGCTGGAATCCTATTAAAAATGGGCGCATATGGATTGATTCGGATCAATATGGAATTACTACCCCACGCTCATTCTATATTTTCTCCCTGGTTGGTGATAATGGGAACAATGCAAATAATCTATGCAGCTTCAACTTCTCCTGGTCAACGTAATTTAAAAAAGAGAATAGCCTATTCCTCTGTATCTCACATGGGTTTCACAATTATAGGAATTGGTTCTCTAACCGACATGGGGCTCAATGGAGCTATTTTACAAATGCTCTCTCATGGATTTATTGGTGCTGCACTTTTTTTCTTGGCGGGAACGAGTTGTGATAGAACACGTCTTGTTTATCTCGAAGAAATGGGAGGGATATCTATCCCAATGCCAAAAATATTTACTATGTTCAGTAGCTTCTCGATGGCTTCTCTTGCATTGCCAGGAATGAGTGGTTTTGTTGCGGAATTTGTAGTATTTTTTGGACTAATTACTAGTACAAAATATCTTTTAATGCCAAAAATACTAATTACTTTTGTAATGGCAATTGGAATGATATTAACTCCTATTTATTTATTATCTATGTTACGTCAGATGTTTTATGGATACAAGCTATTTAATATTCCAAACTCGAATTTTTGGGATTCCGGACCACGAGAACTATTTCTTTCAATCTGTATCTTTCTACCCGTAATAGGTATTGGTATTTATCCCGATTTTGTTCTCTCGTTATCAGTTGACAAGGTACATGCTATCCTATCCAATTATTATCATAGATAGTGTTTCATTAATGAGACGGAAGGAAAGTCTTATAATTCTTTGAATTTAATATTTTGAAAATCGTTTGCTGTACTGTATAATGAAAAAAGAAATAAAATGAATAAGAATTGTAATTAGATACATCTCGAGTTTTTGAGAACCGTTTGAATCAAGGAATCATTCAAATTTAAATGGTTCTCAAAAACTCATAAAAGCAAACTTTCGTTATATATGGGATGATGCTTTTATCTTATGTATTCTTCATGTAGTTTATTCAATTAGATGTTTATGTGAATGAACCATAACTATGTAGACCTATTCCTAATAGATTGATCCCAAAATAGCATATCCAAATTATAAGAAATCCTATAGAAGCCACAAGTGCCGAATTCGTACCTTTCCAATTTATATTTGTTCTAGTATGTAAATAAATCGCGAATATGGTCCAAGTAATAAATGCCCAAGTTTCCTTGGGGTCCCAATTCCAATAGGATCCCCATGCCTCATTAGCCCATACTGCTCCACAAAGAATACCTATGGTTAAAAAGGTAAACCCTAGACTAATGACACGATAACTCCAATAATCCAAACGCTCAGTTAATTGATATTTGTAATAATTTCGAAATGAAGGAAAAGAAGTGTTTTTAAAAACACTTCTTTTTTCATTCAAATATTCAATCTCACCAAAGAAAAATGACTTAATTAATAAATTATTGCTTTTATAAAGGATTTCGATGTTTTTTCGAAATGTAATGACTAGAAGAGCGACTGATAATAATGATCCGCATAAAAGAGCTGCATAGCTCAATAACATCATACTTACGTGCATCATTAACCACTGAGATTGTAGAGCAGGTACTAATATTGCAGATTGATGCATTTCAGTTGAAAGACCCGACATGGCAAAGCCTTGAGTAAAAATGGTACTTGGTGCAATTATTGTGCTTAAATCATTTTTAAGGTTACATATCTTGGGAATCATATGAATAATGAAGAAACTACATGAAAGGAAGATTAATGACTCGTATAAATTACTTAATGGAAAATGTCCCGAAGAAATCCAACGAGAAACTAATAATCCTGTTATAGAGAAAAAAGTAGCTATCATTCCTTTTTCTGACGAATCACGTAATCCTACAATTTTGTGGACTAATAAGGTCATCAAATGAATCGTAATCACAATTGAAATGATCGAAAAAGAGATATGAGTTAATATATGTTCTAAAGTCGCAAATATCATAAAAGGCGGTCCCATTACAGAATTGGAAATCGGGAATTGAATACATTTTAGGATCTATTGTATCTCTTTTAGAAGATGCCGCCACTCGGACTCGAACCGAGATGCTTTAGCACTGCTTCCTAAGAGCAGCGTGTCTACCGATTTCACCATGGCGGCTTACTTGAAATAATAATAGTCAATTCATGTTGAATCGTCGAGATTCAAGGATTCAATATAGTTTAGAAAACATTAATTAGAATCGATGAATAAAGACTGGTTTGTGGTTTAAATATTTGAATTGAATCTTCAATAAAATACCTACTTAGGTCGTGGGTTTTTTAACAATCAACTTTCACGTACTAGAAACTAAGTTCTCTCCAAACAGTTGGAACTCAATAGTTTTTTCTCAGTTGAGGTATAAAACTAAAAATTGTCTTTTTTTTTTTCTCTATTTTTTTATGATTTGTTTTTCATTTATCCGATTTCATGGATTCAAATGAAAAAGATTGAGTTTTTTTTTCAATGAACAAAATCAAATAACTAGGATTTCATATCTATCACAATTTCATCATTAAATACAAAGAATTTGTTATTTTTCTAATGATTTCGATACCTTAGTATATTTAAATTAAAGTATTAATATTCTTTATTGCGCATAAAATTTATAATTTATGATACCATTTACAAAACCAATTAAGTTTTGGGATAGGCATATAACAAAAGAGTTTCAATCTCTATCACAATTGTACTTTTCTATTGTGAAAAGTACAATTGTGATAGGAAAAAAATAATACTTAGAACCCAATATACAAAAAACTCTTATTCCATATATCTGAGAAATTCAATACAGAAAAATACATTAGTTAACATTCATCTTACAAAATTTGAGGTTCTTTAGGCTATATCAATTGAAATTATTCTAAGGCTTTATTATTTGTTTGTCGCACAAAAAAACTTTTTGAATGCCCGGTGGAAACCGATTTCGCTAAAGAAAAAGCTTTTACTGCAGCTAAATATCCTTTTTTCTTCCAAATATTTCTACGAATACGTTTTTTTGACATAGAAGTACGTTTTTTTGGAACTGCCAT